TATAATAATAATCTCTATAGATAACTAATAATATATGAATCATAGGTGATTATAATAATATATAATCGATATTAATTATCAAGTATTCTAATCCCTTAAAAAGGAGAAGTAAAAAGATAATTATCCTAATCCGTAATTCCTAATAAATATTATATATTACCCTAATAATATTATATATTAAAAGGAAAATGGTATTATTAAATATTATATATCCTTATATAACCTAGTAATAATGGATACGTCCTCGCAACATGTACTATATATTCTATAGGATGGTTGTACTATGGTTATTCTATTGATTGATTAATATTAGATAAAATATTACCTTAATAGTAATATATCTTAATAATCACAATAGACCCTATTAAAATTAATAATGATATAATCTAAAAGTTAACGTATTAAATTAATAACCAAAGATTATCAATATTAAGATAGTAATATGAATATGAATATGAATATATAATTCCTTTATTATGAAATATTAATAAGGACAATATTATTATTCACGATAATATTAATATTCATGAATATCAATAGGATATCGTATAACCTCCCTTATCTATATAGATATTATCAATAGTTTATATAAAATATGTATAATAACAAGTAATAATATATTTAATATGATATATTACGTATTTAAAGGATATAATAGAGATATATATTAATAATGATAAATATAATATAATATAGATATATAATACTGATATATACTATTATGATAATAAGGTTAACGTATATATAACAATAAATATATAATAATAATTTATCTATAACCAGCTGTATTATATTTATATTTATGATAAGGGTACGGTAATTAATAACCCAATAATATATAAATCTAGATAGACTATATCAATATTATATCTTAATATATATTTAGTAATTATAATAATATGTTAATATGGTATTTAATCTCTATAGATATGAAATACTAATTATAATAGTTATTAATATATACGATATAATGGTTAGTATTAGATATTATTAGCCATAGATATGGAGATAAACTAGTTAATTATCCCCTGCATATATATAATATTAATATCGTAATTGTGTGCTGTTTGTTATCCCGATATATATTAATTAATATTATTATACAGCACACAGCAGGGGATATTTATATATGTAGTTAATTTAATATGATATAATGGTTTACTGTAATATGATATCTATATAAATAAATATATAAATAATATAATTATAATATTGATTTAATTACAATGGATTATTATATATCCTTAGTTTCTATGCTTATATATTAATTATAAAACAATCAAAAGTATAAATAGATATTAACGATATAAAGATATCATAATATGGGTAATCTAATCAGTAATCGTGATACGCTAACCAATATAAATATAATAAATTCTATATATTAGTAAATAATAATAAAAGAATAGGAATATATTACATTAAATTATCAATAATTATTGGTATATTAGGTATAGTATTATCTTATATAATTAGAGTTGAATTATATAATAGTGGTAATAGAATTATTAAATATGATAATGTAAATTACTATAATATGGTTATAACATTACATGGTTTATTAATGATATTTTATATTATAATGCCTAGGTTTATATGGTGGTATACCCCTAATTATATATTACCAATATTAAGTGTAATAACAGATATTGTATTACCAAGAATAAATAATATATCTATAATTATTGTATTAATATCATATATAGTAGTAATAAATAGTATTGTAATAGAATACAATATAGGTACTAGGCTGAACATTATATCCTCCATTATCAATTATAGGTACAGTAATAGTTAATATGATATTATATGGTTTAATAATTATTAGGCATATCCTCTATAATATCTGCTATTAATTTCATGAATATATTAATAGTAATTGATGGAATAATATATGTATATATATGGAGTATTATTATAACAAGTGTATTATTAATTATTTCATTACCAATATTAAATGGTATATTATTAATGATATTATCTGATATATATTTCAATAGTATATATTTCATATTAAATGGTGATGTAGTATTATATCAACACTTATTCTGATATTTTGGTCATCCAGAAGTTTATATATTAATATTACCAGCTTTCGGTATAATATCTATAATATTATCTGTATTAAATAATAAAATAATATTTGGTATGAAATCAATGATATTAGCTATTATTATGATATCTATATTAGGTAGTATAGTATGAGCTCATCACATATATACAGTAGGTTTAGAATTAGATACAAAAATCTATTTCAATAACTTAACATTAATAATATCTATTCCAACAGGTAATAAAATATATAATTGAATAATATTATATATTGGTTCTTATAACATATTATATAATGGTTATCAATCATTAATATTCAGTATAATGTTTATTATAATATTTATAATAGGTAGGTATAACAGGTATAATTATAAGTATAGATATCATAGATATTAGGTTTACATGATACATATTATATAGTATCTCATTTCCATTATATATTATCAATTGGTGCTGTAATATCATTATTAGCTAGGTATATTATTATTAAAAGATATTATTGGTTATTATAATGTAATAATTAAAATAAATAAATACTTTAGGTTTATTATTATTCATAAATATTAATATAATATTCACACCTCAATTTATAATTAGGTTTCAATGTAATGCCCCTAGAAGAATATTAGAATATAGTGATAATATCATTGTATGGAATTTAATATCATCTATTGGTTCAATATCAACAATATTAATATTATTATCCATATTTTAATTATAAATTTAATATATAATATAATATATTGTTAGGTTAACGTTTATATTAGTGGTTGGGTATTTATATATATTATCATAATATTAATTAATGGTTAGCGTTTACTAATATCATATTTACCTTATATTATTTATATATAATATCTTAATAATCCTTTATCGTTATCTTATTATAACATGGTTAGCGTTATTAGATATTATGATATTAAATAGATTAATAATTATACACTCACCGTTACCCGTTACCCTTTATATATTAATAGATATCTATATTATATTATTTATTGTGATATGATATAACAAGATAAAATAAATATAAATAACGATATCCCTTATAATGGGTATTATCATATAAATATCAATAATGGGTATACGATAACCTATCTATAATATAATAATGGTATAGTTAATATTATAATATACTATTTTAAATAATTATAACACAATAGATAAGGGATACGGTAATATTAATATATATTTAATTAACGTTAACCATGTAATAACCCAATATATTTATATTTAATATTAGTTCCCCATGGATTATAGGGATTATATTTTATTATAATTAGTGATTTATAACCAATTAATCTATTTATAACCTCTATATCTATTGTATTATATTATAGGATATTATTGTATTTATCTCTATTTATAGACATGATATAACCATTAAATATATATAATTAAATATTTATAGGTTTATCGGTTTATCGTATATACTAATTTAAATAATAACGGGTACCATATAGATATCTATATAACACGATATTAGTGATTATGGTATAATAAGGATATATTTATTTAATAATAACAATACAGAAGGGCTTTATATAATATTAACAGGGATACGGTACCCGTAACCATTATTATAAACCTATTAAGATATTAATCTATGATATATAGTATATAGGATAACGTATATTATCCTAATAAAGGTATATTAATATTTCATCTCCACATATTATAATACAATAGATAAAACCATCTAAAGGATATTATATTGTAATTATAACTATATTATTATTTTAACAGGTCATCATAGATTTATATCGATTATCGATATCTAAGGATATTAATACAATACAATATAGATATTATTAGTATATATTATATAATTATACGTTATCTTGCCAATACAATATATATATTTTAATAAACGAGTACGATATACCCTAATAATAATATAAGATATCGATATAATATAAATATATAAAAGAGGTGTTATTATGATATCTAATATATATAAATAATATATAGTAATAAACCTAATTAACTAAGATATCATAATATACAGGTTTATATAAATAGAGATAATAACATATATAATTAGATATTATAATAAATATACGTTATCCTGTTAAAATACACCTTTTTATATCTATATAATCTAAGGTAATATAATATTAAATTAATATGCTAGTTATAAATCAATATATCCATTAGATATTAATATAATGTAAATATATAATAACTTAATTAATAATTTAATAACAACCAGATAGATAAATACGCCTTGCTAATATATAAAATAATATAAGGTAAACGATAGCATATAATATAAATACTAAAGCAAGGCGTTATATAAATCTATTGTATTTAAATTAACATATTATATAATTATAAACTAGTTATATTACTATTAATAGATCCATTCATTATATTACATATAATATTATATTACATATAATTCATTAAAATAAATAGTTAATTAATACTCCATATTATATTCATAATATTATAGATAAAATACTAGTTTAACCTAATATCCATGCTTGATATAATATAAATTAGTATATAATATAATTAGTGATCTATCAATAATAACATATATTTATAATATCTTAATAACAAATACATGTTAGTGATAACGATAAGATAAATCTATTGATACATTTAATATTAATTATTTATTATATAAGGGATAGCCCACCATATACAATATACATATAATAATTAAAGGTGGGCATACACTAATATAAACTAATTATATTAATATGATAACCTTATAATATCCTATTTAATGGTAATGGTTATATTTAATAATTATATCTATGGAGGCCTTACGATAACCTATAATAATGTAATATTAATCCTATGCCCTGCCTTTATATATAAATATTTATATTATGATAAGATAAGGATATATTAATAACGCATAGAGATAAACTATTGCTATTGCATTAATAAATAATATAATATGTTAACCAATAATAGATATGATATTAGTGAATATAATTAAACAGTAAACCATAGATAAATACAATGGATGGATACAGATTTATATTATATGTTATTATAGTCTCCATTGATTCATATATATGTTTATATGATATTAATTATATTATATTCTTATATTATATGGTATTAGATATATTTATTATTAAGTTATTACCTCTTATTAATCTATTATACAGTTAACCATAAAAGGGATACACTAGATTAACATGTTAATATTAAAGGATATATTTATTACCGTATTACCGTTATAGAGATAAATTACTATATTAATATATTGTATTATTACACTCTATAGATATATTTATAATATATTAACCTATATTGGTATAAATGTAATTAAATTAAACGTTAACCTAATATCATATTATAACCTATATTACTATTATATTATATTTCATCTCTATAGATATTAGTAATATATAAATCTATCACTATCAGTAGTTAAATTAATAACAATAACATATATATTTATTAGTATAATTACTAGTATTAGTAACATAAATATTATATTATATCATAATAACTATTTTATCCCAATACCTATCCCTAAATATATTAATAGTAATCTATAGTTAAATTATAATATAAGGGATAAAATACTAATATATAAATAAATACTAATATAACTAAGGATATATATTAATAAGTATATTTATGATATTACTAATTATACACAATAGATAAAATAATGATATATATTATTCCCTCTAAATAGATATATCCTAATATCATTACCATAGATATCCTTATTATAAATATAACATCATATATACCATAAACATATCCCAATATATATACCCGATAGATAGATAAATCCATTGCATGTGTAAATATAATATAAACTATACGCTAACCAATATAAAATAATAATATCATGCAATGGTATATATAATATATAAATCTATAATAATATAAATAGATATACTAGTTAACCATACAACTAAATAGTGATATTACTAACTGTTTTATCTCCTATATTGTTATATATCACTAATATATGTATTAATAATATAAATATAAGATATTATAAACTAGTATAAATATGATATTACATGTATTATAATCTAATATATAGCCCCTCTTTAATACATATATTAATAATACGATAGAGGGGCGGGCATATAATATATAATATAATGTAATATTAGTATTATTAATGTATTAAAATAAGATAAAAATAATAAACTATTACCTTAGTAATAGAGATATAAATCTAATATAATTACATTATTAAATATAAATACACTAGATAAAATATATATAACCATATATTAATTATCTCATACTAAGGTTTATAATAATAGATCATATATAATTAAATATAGATATAAAATACAGGATAGCGTATATATTATTAATATTAAAATATAATTATTTATAAATAAATATAGATATCTATTAAAAGATGTATAAAATATGGTTAAAGATATAATATCAACAATAACATAATATGAGTTTATTTATACCAGATAGATAAGGATATCGATAGATTAAAACTATGGTATAACGTTATATTAAATACTAAATATAAATATGTTATAATGTTATAATACAGATATTTATAGTAATTATATTAAATTAATAGGTAATCGTAATAATATATACTTATAATAGTAATAATAATATCTATAGTAATATCATATTATATTTATAAGGGTATACGTATTTATATATGGTTATTTATATTAGATTAAAATCACCCTTTTATATATTATATCTTAATATCATATATATATTATTATAATTATTTATATCTCCTGTATTTATATTAACTATTATTATATTATTTTATATTGGCAAGGGCATGGTTTTATATGTTATAATATGGTATACTAATAATATGTATTTACTAATAATTATATACTAATAACGATATAAGGAATAAATACATATAAGGGTTTATAATTAATACTAATATCTATATATGGTTATCATACACTATTAATATGATAATGCCCTAATATAAATAAAGGATATATTACTATAAATACAATATGGGCATTATATATACGATAGCCTATTACTATTATACCAGATATCATTATAAATATATTAGTATTAATAAGGGGTATTAATTTAATAATAAATATAATATTATTATAAATACAAGATATGATAATATATAGATTCTATTATATTTATTTATACCTATGATTGATATAATGATATGTATTACTAAATAATATATTATAAATATTTAATTGATATTGTATATATTATAAGTATAGTATATGATAGATAAATAATATAACGTATTAAAATATGATATTTATAGATAAATTAGATATTATAGTAGTTTATGTATATATTAGTTATAGTTACCATATTATAAATTATTAATATTAATATATATTAGTATATAGATAAAGATATATTTAACTCCATATTATAGATAAATTAGTATACCTAGATATTATGATATGTATTATGTCTAGTCATTTAATAATAACTATATACACGATATCCTATCTATATTTATGGGTATTTATATTTATTATTATATTATACACTAAATGATGGTTTATTTAATTTTATATTTATTTAAATATTTATTAAAAGCTAATACATATTTTTTATATATATAATTATTATAATTAAACATATCATTGTATCTTAATAATGGTATATCTGATAATAAATATTTATTTATATTATGTTTTCTATAATTTATATTATGGAATATCATATAATATTTCTTTATCATAAATATATATGGATAAATCATATTGTGTTAATAATTACTATTTATTATGATATATATATAAATGGATAATATCTAATTATAATAGCATTATTTTATATTTATACCAGGTAATCATTATTATTAATATAAATATATATCCTTGATATCATAATAAAATATATAATTAATTGGTAATTACCTGTATATGGATATCTTTATATTACTAATTATATTACCTTATTATCCTTAATATTATAGGTACTCGTATTATATATTTATATTACATGGTATAGATACAGATATTATTATATTTAACCTATACTATTTATATTATCTCTATAGATATCCTATATTAGTATTAAATAACGATAGAATAACCATTATTTATATTATAAGTAGATATCAATATCTATACTAATATCATTATATCATATAGTTATCTATATATAATTACAATAATAACATGTAATATAAACTACTCTATATTATCATATATCGTATAAATAATTATTAGGGATACGGTTAACATTAACCATATAATAACAGATAGTCATGCAATATCATAATATATATAGATCTATTTATATCATTCAATGGATAGGATATTATTTATAAAGGTAATTATAGATAACTCCATAGATTATTAATAATTATATTTACTTATTTATATATATTAATACCCCCTAATATATTATATATATTATATGTTAACTTATATCAATTAGGGATAATAACCAATATTAATACATATTAAATATCTGGTGGTTTACTTATTAATAATATTTACTATAATATCCTTATTATATATATCTTTAGTTATATAATATATAGTAATATTTAATGTATTATTAGGGCATGGTTATTTATTATATATTAACGTTAACCCTTAGTAAATAGGGATAGATTACCTTATAAATATTACTAATAAAACATGTATTAATATTATTATATCTAATTAATATTTATAATAGATATAAATAAAGATATCGGTTATCGTTGATATTTATTGATATAATTATAACATAAATTAACCATAGATTTATAATATGTTTATATAGGTTATCGTGTATTTAAATAGTAATATCGATATCCTATCTCTAATATCATTTATAACAATATGATATAAAGTATTAATATATTACTGGTTAGTGATAAATCTATGGTATAATTACATGTAAGTAAAGATATATTATTTTAACATACCATATTGTATTATAATTAAATATAGAGATAGATAAATAACCTAATAATATTAATATAATAGGTAATCGTATTTTATCTTGTATAAATATATACAATAGAGTGATTAAAATTATATAATATAACATGTTAAAGGGATATGGTATACCATATATTAACTCCTAATATAATATTACTATATAATGGTTATTTAAATATATACTTGTTAATATATATTGATTATACGTTAACCTAAATTAAATACTATAGATTAATATATTAATAATATCTTTAGTAATGTTTATCTAGTATTATAATTAATAAATTGTATTTATTATATGCTATCTTAATATAATATTAATATGTATACCTGTATTGATATATATGTAAATATAACCTATTTTTATCATATCATTGTATATAATATATAGGATAGCGTGATCAAATATTAATAAACTATTCATTAACATTTATAGATAAAATATAAATAGTATATATTATTACCTATTAACCTAATATTATATACCCATAAATCTAAATATAATTATATTAACTAGGGATCGTATTATTACATGTTATAATATTGTTGATAATATCATATACAAGTATTTATAAGGGTAACAGTTAACCATATAAAATATAATCATGATAAAACTGTGTATAATATTAATAATCATGGTTATCGTTATTATAATCACTATCACTTATCACCTCACCCTATCCCTAAGGGATATTTACCACTAATATAATTATTATCTATGGAGATCCATTCGATATAATATAAATATTAATATCTCATTAAAATATTACTAACGATAATATAATATACTATTAATATTATCTATTCATATAAGATATAATTAAATATACTATTTATTATATCAATATTCATTACGATATAAATTATATTATTAACCAGCACATCCCATTGTATATTTATAGGTAATTTAATAATATTATCTAAGTGCTGGTTATATATTTATATCTAGGTATTAAGTGATTCATAATATTAATTTCATTATATATTATTCATTTATTTATTATACGATATTATATATTAACATATCATACAGTATATTATCATACTATATATACCATGGTTATCTGATAAGGTAATATCATTATATTTATCTCTATTATATTATATTATTATATATAAAGGTATTTGTATTTTATCTCTATGATAACCATGCCCTTTATATCTTAATAACCATTATAATATTATAGGTTAGGGCATGGTATAATAAACTAATATTATATAAATTACTAATTATATCTATTTTATAAACTATCCCTTTTAATACTAATATTTAATATATAATATACAGTAAATAATACTATTTAGATTAAAATGATATATATGATATTATTTATACCTTGTATTTAATGATATATCAATCGTTAGCTTGTTATTATAATATCATATATTACTAACCATATTATGCCTTTATAAATATCATATTTATTTATCTAGATATATAGGTTTATCTAAATATAATATATATAAATAATATCCACTAATAATACTAATATATTAATATTATAAACATGTATTAGTGATATCCCTTTATCTATTTATATCCCCTTTAATGGTATTTATCTTATAATATATATAAGGATATGGATATCTGTATATAATATTAATAAAAATAGAGAATATAATCACTAATAGGTAATCGTAGGTTTTAATAGTAATAATACACTAAAGATATCTCTATAGATATAAACTATTTAACCATATCGTGTATTATTATTTCATTTAATATAATATAATTACCTAAGAATATAATATGATAAACGTTAACCGTTAATAATATATCTATCCTAATGGATAGGCAGGGGTATAGTTAAATATAATATATGGTTATTTATTACTAATATTATAACATGATATATATGGAGATAAATATGATAATTAATATACTAGTATTTTATGCCTAATACCATATTTTAATAATATATTTAATCATATAATAACCGATCCCTATTAATACGTATTAGTATATTTTATATCAATTTATCATATATTATAATAATGTATTTATATTCATGTAAATTATACGATTACCTATTAAATATCTATACTAATATAAATAATACCACATAATATGTTATTTAATGATATAAATACAGGAGATAGAGATATGAATATAATATATCTGGTACGATCACCTATATCCTTATTATTAATATCTATATGATATTATAAATATAATGGATAGCGTTATATAATTTATAAATTATTAATGTTGGTAGGTCACCTTCACCCTTATATAATATTAATAACGATATAGAGATTAAATAACGATATCATTATGATGCATCCTATCAATATAACATGTATTAATAATAATTATATCTTAAATAATAGGTTATCACTAACCAGTTAAATATATTGTTAATTTCATTATAATAATCTTATATATTTATTTAATAATGTATACTAATAATAATATCTCTATATCTTAATATACAATATGATATCTACCGTACCCTTATTAATATATTACAGTATTATAAAATATAATATCCTAGATAACCATATATCACCTTTTATATATTATCATACACTATTAACAAGATATAAATAACAGGTAATCGTTATTTAATTGTAATATAAACAAGGTAATCGTTAATTGATATGTAATTATATGTATATAAATATATTAATATTATAATTAGATATACCTGATATCCCTTATTATAAACTAATATATAAAGATAGCCCCCCTGATATACCAATATAATAACATGTTAATTTAATATCGTTTATCTCATTATAATAGGTTAATAATATATATCTAGTGTATTTAGTTTATAATCTATAGATATCTATATGGAGATAACAATATAATCTAATAACGATAGATACATGCCCTAATAATAATATATAGATAATATCGATATTATAAATAGATAAGGGCATATCCTCAATATGGCTATCGATATCATATTATAAGGGGTAGGGGTAGGTATATCATACTAATACATGCCCTTAAATAAATATATATTAAATTATGGCATAAGATATCTAATAATAATATAATATGTGATCATACCCACTAATATCATATCTATTGTAATATTATAATTTAGTGATAATAAAATAAGGGATACGGATAGATATATTAATATATAAACCAATATTATCTTTAACATGGATATAAACTGGATATAAATATATATTTAATTATACTAGTTATTATATCTATATATTACTATTACGATAACCATATTATTATACATGATTGATACGATAATAATGGGATTATATTTACTTATATCTCTAGTTATATTATACTAATATATATATTCTACTCAATAGACTTAAATAATATATAAATGATTAAAATAACCTCTTAATCTATAATATAAATATGTACTAATAATAAGTATAACGATATTATATATATTTAATGATATTTTATCTCTATGTATACCATATATTACCCTTATATATAACTAGATATTGTATTAAAGGTGATTATATTTATACTAGATTATATACCATTATAAAACATGTTATTATATTATATATTAGATTACATTATATCCCCTTTAATCATTATATCAAATACAGTAGTTTATTAAATATATAATTATATACTAATTACTAATTTATAGGTTATATTACCTTTTAATCTATAATATCTATATAATATATAAATATGTTATAATACCTTATTTTATCTCTACAGATAGGATTACCTAATATTACCATTAATAATATATTTATAATATACGATAACCTATTTATAACTTACGATATATTATATTATATCTATATAGTGGTATTGGGTTAACGTTATTAAATATAATTTTATATAATATTATCACGTATACCTAATTAAATATGATATTAAATAAATAATATATTATATTAAGATATAGCCCCTCTATTACGATTACTATTATAACCATATCCAATATTAAGTTATTTATAGCCATACGATATATTTAATCTAATATTAATAGAATATTATATATAATCCCTATATTATGGATATCTATAGATCTATATACAATGATATATAATAACCTATAAAACCATGTAATTGATCATATATATAATAATAATATAATAGGTTAATAACTAGTTAATGATCAATTACTAATATATAATTTATCACATGTAATTAGGTATATTTACTAATAAATATTATATATCTTAGTGATCAATTAAGAGGCATATAGATTTATACCTGTAATTGCATACATTAGTAATAATGGTTATATAGTTAATATCAATATATATATTAGTATGCAATTACTAATAGTTTATCTATTAATATTATATAGATATATAATTAATATGTTATTATTTACTATGAATGATAATGAATAGATGGTTTTATCTCATTATCCCCTATCCCTAAATATGTTATATTTAAATATACTATAGGTTAACGTATAAATTATATATGATTGGATTATATTATTATATTAGGTTATATATTATTATACCATATTATTAAATACACGATATCCGATATCCGATATCCTATATATTATTTTAAATATGGCCCTCATCGGTAATACCAATATTGATAATATATTAAAACCAGAACTACGATTACCCTTATCTAATATACAGATATCGATATCCCTCTATATTATGGATTACTGTAATATAATATTATATTTAATATCAATATAAATGAGTATATAATATATTTAATAACATTAACGGGTACCGTATAGATATAAAGGGATAATTAGTGATATATTATTAAATTAGATAATACTAGATAATACCATATAATTACCATAAGGGTACGGTTATCGTTAACCTTAATAAAATAAATAGTAAAAAAACTAATATAAATATATACTAATATTACATAAATCTAATTATAGATAAATAGTAATAAGTTAATAGGTAATCGTTACCTTTAATAATTATAATTATATAGATATGGGTATATAAATATGTATAAATATCTAATAATATAATCTTAGATAAATACCTTTAATAAGGGCCTTTACTATTTACTAATTTATTGATATTATATCTTATATAAGTGTATATTAACTCTATATATTCATATGTTAACGATAACCATATAATAATAATAGATATACTCAATATTAATATGTGATCATACATAAGGGTGATCGTTTATCTCCTCCCTTACGGGTATAATTAATATTATTATATATATATAATATCTTGTTATAGTATAATATAGTAATTATTATATATCCATATCTATATTATTATTACAGTTAACCATAATATCAATATATTTAATTATATATCTATATATACGTGTTTAGTAATCTATTATATCAACCTTTATTATATACAATAGGTAATATCTGTATCTATATGATATATTTACTTACTAATATAATATAATATGTATTTATAGTAATATCTTTATCTATATCTTATATCATTATAATGGTATTAATAATATTGGTATTAGGTTATATTTATCTCTATATAATATAATAATATCACGATAAACTATCAATAAATAATAATATATTATCTTTACTAGGTATTTAAGTTAATATAGGGTATGTTATATGATTATTAAGATATTTAGTATATTATATTATATGATAGCAAGGCATAGGTGATCGTTTATTATCATATCCCATTTATATATTATATATAGTTATTAATAATACCAATGAAGTGATAACGATCTAAACTAATAGTTTATTACAGGGATTATAGATCACTATATTAGATATCAACATCTATATTATAAATATATAATATGCCAACCACTAATAAATATAATATTAGTAATAATATATCCTTAGTTATAGGTAAATAATTTAATATATAATTAATGGTATATAGTAATAAGATATATAATTAAATATCATTATAACCTCTTTATCTTATTATCAATAGATATTTATAGGGGCATTATTAATATCTATATTTTATATTAAGTTAATATTATATTATTAATCCATATTGATATAATACAAGATAACACTATACAGATATCGATATCATTATATATAATATAAATACGTATATCCGTATATCCCTTAATATGGCCTTAATATAGGGTCTATCGATATCGATATCACTATTATTATAAATCGTTATCGTGATATTAATATTAAATAATTATAATTATAAATACGAATACAATATATATCCATTTGAATTAAATATAAACATTATCAATTATAACTATATTAGGTATAATAATAACTGTAATAATATCAATATATATATATAATAATAGTAATATAATATCTGTATATAATAGTAACTTATTATTAATAAATATTAATATATGAATGAAATATAATATATTAGATATGTTAAATTTAAATGTATTAGATTACAAAATATTATTATGGATAGTAGTAATAATTATTAGTAATGAAATATTATTATTTGTAAGTTTCTACTGAATATATTATCATAATTATATAAATTATTATCATGTAAATATATTAATATTAAATTCTTATAATATAGTATATAATAATATTATATTATTAACATTATTATCCACAATTGTAAATATTAAATATTATAATTATATCTTATCATACTATAAATATATATTAAGTTATTTAATATATTATAATAATTATATGTTTAATAATAAAATTATATTAGAATACAAAAATAATAGTAATTATACAAATGATAGTGTATATATGACTAGTTATTTCTATATTATATTATTACATTATATTCATATATATTATAGTATAATATTAATAGTAGTATATAATTATGTAAATTATAAAAATATAAATAATTATTATATAAATATAAATATCTATTATCATTTAATAGAAGTATTATATATTGTAATATCAATATTATTATACTTATAAATATAAACCAATATATTATTTTACGTGTATAGGTAGTAATAATAAACCAATCCCTATTATATATAATAAGGCGGTATAAGGGTATATCGGATAACATCAAGGTTATCGTTAACATATAGTAATATTACGATTATATATTAATAGATAACGGGTACCTATAAAAGGAAATAAAACCAGGTTAATGTTAATGTTAAACCATATGGATATAATTTATAATTTATAATTTATACGTTATCTTGGGTTATCGTATATTTATTATTGTTATTTATAGATATCATAATATAAAATATAATAATTAGAGATAATAGTTCATTATAATATAAGATATATTAGCTGGGTTAATAGCGTCTAATGGCAGTTTATTATATATTGTTAGGGGTTTATTATAATTATAATATGTAGTGGATTTTATCTCTATGCTATTATAAACTAAAATAATAGGGAATCAGATATATTTATATACCCTTATGATGATATTAATCGTATACATTTATTCTATTATTAATCATTAATATAGATTTATATATCTAGTTATCACAATATATATTATTAAGTTATTATTTATCTCTATATATTTATATTAGTATTTTATCACAATATAATAGGGTAAAGGGGCTATCTATCGATACCAATAGTAATATTAACCATACATATATAATTATATTTTAATACATGTTAATAATGGATACAATAGTATTATATATTATATTACCTTATATTAGTATTTTATATCTTATCTATATTACACGCTATACGTTAACCTATATTATATAAATAAGATAAGATAAACTAGTTAATGATATATCCCCTATAACCTTATATAAATCTACTATAAATATACTACATATTAAATATATAATAATGATAATAATATAACGATAGGTTTTATCTATGGTGTGTAAATGTATAAATTAATATAAATAATAGATTATAAATATGTAATAATATAGTATAAATCTATTCCCTTTAATTATAATAATATAACCCATATTAATAATATATAATATCTCAATGGGATAACGTATCATTATTAATATAACGTGTAAATCTATGGTAATTATCAATATGGTTATAAATGTTAAGTTATCGTATACCTATCTATAATAAATAGTAATAAGATATCAATAGATAATCATGTTAATATAATACGATCCCTAATAAATATATAATGTTAAATACATGAATAAATATGATGGAGATATTAATATATATTTATCTAGTTTATTAATAGGTAACCGTGGATATATATACGGTTATAGATAAAATATATGCTATTAATTATATTAAAGATATCTATGGAGTTACTAATATAATATCCTATACATGTTAGGTTAATATAAAGGATAAATTACTAATATTGATATAAACTAATAGATAACGATATATTATCCTTTATAACGATATTATAATATTATTAAATATGGTAATAAGATATATATATATAAAGGTATATACGTATTAATATTGGTATCCTTTGGTATATAATTAACTAGATATTACCCCATATGGATATATTTATATATTAACACAATAACGTTAACCATGTATTTAATTAAGTATATTATAGATTATACCCATATCTAGTTATATTATATACTAATAGAGGTAATATATTTAATGTTATCCTAATATGGTATAATTATAATTATATAATATAATAATATAGGTTAACTAATAGTATAAATATGAATCATTGTATATATTATTTAACTACACCATATATTACACTACACATATTATAAATAACGATATAAATAAATATATAAATATATCTAGGAGGGCATCATTAATACAGAATATTGATATAATACTTGTTATTAATATTTACCAGTGTTCATTATATATATTTATGTACGATATCCTATTTATAAATCTATCATATTTAGTTATAATTATTATATAATATTATTATATCAATAGATATAGGATAAAATACTAGTTTAAATAGATATAAAATACGATATACGATATAAACCAGAACTACATATTATTATATCGATATCCAAATAGGGTATAAATATGTTATTATCATTATATTAATTAGTGATATTACTAATAGGAATTACCATATATTTATGATATTAATTATAATACAAGGTAAACGGTAAACGGTAACCATAATATGGATATAAGGTATATTTAACTAGTATTACTAATATTTATCCCATTAGTGTATAATCTATAATTTATTAGGTATTTATAATATTATAACGATGACCCTTAATATATTAACCTTATGTAATTATTTAATAGGACGATAACCGATAACCGATAACCTATATCTAATATATATTATATTATTAATTATACCAACTAGATAAAAATAACTAATAATATCACTATATTAATAACTTAATTATAATTATATTATATATATATACGATAACCTAGTAATATTACTATTTATACTAATGATATTAAATTATCTTGTATGGTTATCGTTATTTTATTAGTTATCACTATTAACATTATTAAGATATTAACTATAACATATTTATATATTGTGATAACGTATAATAAAAGAGTGTAATCTATCTTATTATATTAGTATTTATATCTATACCCTTATCCCTATATATAGTTAATTATACATTAAATAAATATTAATATTATAAATATATTAATGGTATCAATAGATAGCATAGAGATAAAAATAAGGTAATCACTAATATATTAAATTAATAAGGGGTATTGATATATGATGTTTATACATGTTATCAATCTATGATCTAGGATCTAGGGTTTATCGTAATATATTTATATGGTATAGCGTATAGTTTATAATATATCTTTATAGAGGTTATAATACTAACATTTATATATTATTTAATTAATATTAATATCTTTATCTACATGTTAATAATATCTAATATATATGGTGTATATATATACAGGTATAAATATATCTTTAATCTATCCCTTATTACGATATACCTAATCTGATATAATCTATATCATGGTAATATCTATGGTTTATCCTATAATGTTATAATAGTATATCGTAATAAGGATATAATAGTATATTTTATCTCTATAGATTAGAATAACATATAATATCTAAATCATTATAATATAATATAATTACTGATATGATTAAAAGGATAATATAATCTATTTATCTCTACAGATTAACATAAAAATAATATATAATATTACTAATACATGGTTTACCGATATATATATCCAATATCGTATCTTATCACTAATCTATAAAATATGTCATTATAAAATATAATTTAATAAAGGATATATATGGATAATGATATTAAAGGTATATATTCTCTATTTATCTCTATATATATTATCTATTTAATAATATGGTTATAATATCATATATTAACGATATCCTTATATCTAATTATAAATAAAAGGATATATATTTTATCTTAAGGTAATATTAAGGGTTATCGTTAACGTTATACCATTATTATTTATATACACTAGTTTAACACTAATTATATTACATAGAGATGAATATATACCATGGTTATATTTAATATATTATTCTATTATATTTAATTAAAGGTATATCCCTATTATGATATCAATGGTATATTATATTAACAATTAGTATATATTATTAATTTTATCATTAGTATGTTATTAGGGCCTGCTATTACGATAACGTATATCATTCTTATTAGTTTATCATGTGATTAGATATATATCAAGTTAATATCACTATTTATAATAATATATATAATAGAATATAACGATATTCCCTAATAATGTTTATTACGATAACCTATAATATCATTATATAATATATAAATATCTAATTAATATGGTATAATATGTAGTTTAATCTAATATATTTATATATAGGTTAATGATATCGTATACTAATATTAACATGATACTATTTATTTTATCATGATAACGATATCTAATATATACTATTTAATTATATAATATTATTAATTCTACTCAATGAGATAAAACCTACTATTAATATTATAATAGTTTATATATAAATCATATTATATTAGTATATTATATTAGTATCCCTTTATATTAGATATGATATCTTACTAGTACGAGTACCTATTATAACGATAATATCATAATATCATAATAACAGTATTTTTATCAATAGAGATAAAGGGTATATTAATATTGTATTTCATCATATCATGTTTATATTGTATTAGTGATTACAGGTTATATTATAATTACATATATATTAAATGGTATCTTTAGATAGATTATAATATTATATTAGGTTAGTAATTGATCCTTAGTATTAATAATATATAGTAAATAACCATATAACGATAGGATCAATTACATATATAAATATTATATTAACATATTTTAATGAGTGTAACGAATGGATCTATCCCGTAGGTTATTAGTGGTTATATTATTATTATTTATAATATATTTATAACCACATGTTAGATATTATGATATATTAGTATATTTATATTAATACAAGATATTTAATTACAATATAATATTATTAATATTACGAGTACCTAATACTGGTATCTATAGAGATAAAGACATATTATAATCTATTACTAATATCCCATTATGATATTATATTAACTATTTAAATATCCTTATATTTACTATATTTATAATCTAATATCGATATCTCTAGTTATAATATATAATTAATATATGTATTTACACCCAACAGATAAAAATAATAGTAATATTTAATATAAATATATCCTGGTTATAATATTATTATACAGATAGATAATCTATTGCCATATCCATATATCACTAGTTAACATATCCATATTTACTAATATTTATATTATTATAATATCTAAATAATATATTAGTGCATATTAATGGTAAGGCATTACCATATTTATATTACTAATAGTATAAGTTAAATTAATAATATATAATATACGCTAACCCTTTATATTAAATTAATATTAATATATCTATTATAAAGATAACTAATAATAAATACTTAATTATATATAATAGATTAATAACCATATAAAGATATCTTATTTAGTATACTAATTTATATATAAATGGATTATATTATATTATTTATAGATAACAGTATTAATATTCCTTATATTATGATATCATAATAAATCTATGTTATAATATATACCCATTGATATGGGATAAGATAAATATCTTGTAATTAATATTATATATATTAGGGGTACGGTACGTTATATTTTAATATGTTAAGATATGATAAAATCCTTATTATGATATCTAATAATCTTATTGGGTTATATCGTATTATATGGGTATTATATATATGTTTATGATTATTATCTATTTCAACTTTATTATAATATATTATTAAAAGTACGAGTATGATATCGTAATAATACCTATGATAATAAAGATATAATCTATTGGTAATATAATCTATTGTGTAATCGTTATTAATATTTTATAATGATATCATTATTGGCCCATTAACTAGGGTTATCGTTAGCGTAAGATATATATAAATACATATTAGTAGATAGATATAATCACCATTAATATATAATGTATTTATAATATGTCTATTTCATCTAGTATTTATATATGATATATATCTATATCTATTTAATAGTGATAGCCCCTCTAATATAATATATTATCCCTTTAACCATATCTTAAATTACATTATATCATAATATTGGTATTAAATACGGGTATATTATATTATAACGATTATCTTATCATATTATATTATATCTTATAAATCTATTGCATGCCTATAGAGAATAATATCATAACGTTATACCGTTAATATCAAGTTAACATATCTTAATATAGGGATAACGGTCATCGTTTATATCATATATCTAATATCTTATTATTAATATTAGTGTAACGATATACCATAGGTAATATTTATATAATACTTTTAATATAATATACCGTACCCTTAACTTTATTATGTTTATCTTTATTGAATAGATAATTTAATATTTATTTATGGGTATACTTTATAATATCTTATTGATAATAAATGATAATAGACTATTTAATTACAGATAACGGGTACCCATGTATAAATATATTAACGTATACCTTAACATATAATCATAACCCATTATCGTTATCTTAATATATATCTTTAATATACAATATAACGTTATATATATAATGAGGGGTTGGTATTTATTTTATAGACAATATAAATTATAGGCTAATATAAATATACCAATATTAGTTAAAAGGATGATTAAATACAAGTTTATCTATGGTTAAATATGGTATATATGGTATAATCTGTTAATAATATAAGATTAAATTATAAATATAGCCTATTGGAGATATTGATATTGATATTGATATACCTCCCTTTATATTATGATACCAGGATAACGATAGATTATTATATATTAATAGGTATTATTTTTATCTTATCTTATTATTAAATATGAGGTAAGCGGTAAGCGGTAAGCGTATATATTATATTTATACCAGATGTCTATATTATATATTACTAATTGATTTAATACCATAGATATCTATATTTAATTATACATATTATAATATTATATATAGATAACGATATCATTTAATAGTATGCAATGGTATAAATATCGTTATATTAGTATTTGTATTAATATATATCTTATTATACCTGCAATAAACTGTATATAATAATACGATATCCTAGATTAGAGATTATATATTATAATATAAGGGATAACGTAAACGTATTCATATTCTATTCATCTAATATTATTTATTTATTATATTTATTCATAATATATATTTCATATTATTATATAACTAATATCTATATAATATTATTATATGTTACTGTATATTAAATTAAATTATATTATCTTATCTATATTTAATAATTAATAGGGAATCGGTAAGCGTATAAATATTGATATTATTTTATGTTATATTAAATTATAATTAAAGGATATATATTATTAAGTTATTAACGTTTATATACAATAGTGATAACTAGTGGTTTTATCTTAATCTATAGAGAGTAATATAACTAAATATATATAATTTAATATAATAATGCCTCTATATTTACATTAGTAAATATATCTATGGATTTATAAGTATATGTTATTATATTTGATCCCATTAATATAAGTAAATATAATATAATATAAGGGATCAAATATAGAAGTTTATCTAGTTAGTGTAATTTAATAATATAAATAAATATATACTAGTTTATTATATTATATCAATAGATTAATTATATCAATAAAGATATTACCATATATATTATATTAATACGTTTATCCCTGTATATCATATTACCAACATAGATTTATATGTATAGAGGGTATTATATCATATCCTAATATATTATATATCTTTATTAACTAAATAATATTACTATTCCATTGATATTGATATTAAGATATTATAGGTTATATTATCATATTAATACACTAAGATATAAATATGTTATTAAACGTATAATATATATTTTATCTCCATTATATCATGTGTATGTAATATCTATATTAATTGGTAATAACTAGATATAATTATATCATATTATAACGTTATCCGTGTATCCCCTTTATTGTATTAAATTATTAGTAAAAGATAAGATATATGGCATATAAATATAAATAGTTTTAATTAAATAAATTAATAGGGATAATGATTAATATAATCTATTGTAATAATATAATAACTATATAATGGTAATATAAATAACGAGTACCGTATCCCTAATACAATAGATTAATATCAATATAACAATAAATAATTACTATGATGACCAATAAATGAGATATAATATACCCTAAATTATATATTCTATTAACTACCTGTAATTCATCATTTAATCTCAATCTCCATTGAATATATTTACATGTATCACTAGTAATAATTACTTATACAAATATGATATATGATTATATTATAGATAAAACCTTAGGTAATCGTAATCGTAATATTATTATATATTTATGGTTTATCGTATCAATATTAGGTATTCGTTAGTTATAATAGTAAATATCATATTGTTATTGATAGGGATAGGTATATATTAGATAATATATTATAGGATATCTATAACCTGTGTATTAATAAATAATAAAATATCTAGTAACCCTTTATAATATATCTATTCATTGATGGTATTATAACGATATAATATATTTATTATGATTATTAACCATTTTATCTTACCCGTAGGACTATATTATAATAATATAAACATGATATATATATAATAATATTTATAAGGATATCTAATGATAATATATTTATAATTAGGTAATATATTATGATATCCTAGTGATGGTTATATCTATTTAATAATATAATATAATTATATATCCTTAGATAAGGTAATATCATTAGATTTATATTAAATAATCTTATTATAGTCGTTATTATTATATTTTATCCATCAATATGCCCTTTTATCTAATCGTAATATTAACTAGATATTAAATATTAACACATGATATATTTAGTAATAATCACTAATATATATATATATTGATATTATTATGATATAAGATAAACATGTAATTTAATACAGATTAATATAATATATAAGGCTAAAACAGATAAACATCTATCGTATATTAGTATATATCTGATATTAATAATCTTAATAATGATAAGGATAAGGATAAGGATATAATAATTAAACGTTAACCCATGATATAATTATAGATAAACCTGTTAGTAAAGGGAATATTATATCCTTATATTTATATATTTAATATACTTATAATTCAATATAATATGTTAATAATGGGTATTAAATAAACTAATATTATATAATATAAGGCATATTATGATATGATTATATAGTATTTAATTTATATATTTCTATTACGATTACCATTAGTATTATTAATAATAAGGAATACAAATAAATATAACCCTACTAGATATCATTAAATTAAATACGATTACCATTATTATTAAAATAGATATATATTTACATGTAATTATTAATATAACCGTTACCGTTACCTTATTATTTATTATATATTACTAATATATACTATAATTTACTATTATATTTACTTTATATTTAATTATATCCTTTATCATATCCCAATATAACCAATTAATATTAAATTAACGATAAACTAGATTAAATATAATATCAATATATCAGGATATCGTAATAGAATACAATATATCAATAGGCTATAAAATATCTATATCCATTATTATTATTTAATGTATTTATAACCATATTAAGGATAAACTATTTATGTTAATAAATATATACTAATTAATACAATATAATGATATAATGATTACTATATATTTATAATACCATATTAACCTGTTTATACTATTTTATCTATATTAATTTATATGATCAATTACTATTAACTATTGTTATATGAAATATACAATAGAGGTATATAAATCTACACCTGCCCTTTAATAATACTATAATAATATATATATGATATTATTAATCTCTATGGAGGGACATCTAGTTATAATATACTAATATATGTATAATTATCTATCATTATATCGTTATCACTATTATTTTATATGGTAATAAAACACCTTATTATGATAATGTTATATATATTATGTTATACTAATTTATCTCTATAGAATATGTAAAGCTAAGATACGATAAAAATAATACTGGATTATGATATACGTTATCCTAATATAGATAATAACATATTATATTAACCTCCTTAATAACGATAACCATATCATGGAATACCAATATATACTATTAATATCTATATTGTTATCTAATATAATTACTAGGTTATACTAATATATACTAATATACAGATATAAAGTAATAGGTCATCGTGATATTACAGGTGTTTATATTAATATCTATTGAGATAAAATCTATGGTAATAATATATACTAAGATATAATAAATTAATAATTGTAATAAATATCTATAATAGACCCTTAAATCTGATATACGATAACCTGTATGATTTATATCTATGTTTTAATAAAATATATTGATATTAAGATAAATAGGTAATACATTTAACTAATTTATAATATAGCCCCTCCCCCTCTTATCTATCTATTATAAACAGATATAATGTATGGATAACGATAATGTAATCTATGGTTATTACTATAACAAATAATATATAATATAAATAATAGCACACCATAGATAACCATATAAACATGTAAAGATAATATCATATAAATATATAAATATGTAGTGTAGATTGATAATTACCTTAGTAATAGTTTATGTTATAATTTAATATATTATACCATATTATCAATAGAGATATGCCCTCCTTTATTTATTATTAATATTAATAGGTAAGCGTATATCATGTATAGGAGGGCATCATAACTAATAAATATAATTATATATGATATAAATACTAGATAATGCCCTCACATGGATATCTGTTAATATAAATATTTAGTATATATAGTTAAGAGGGCATTATTACTTATCATATTATTATCTATTAAATATCTAATTATAACTGTATAATATCTTAATACAATATCTTATTGTGGTAAATATAATAACATGTATCCCTATAAATAGATATTGATAACATAATATAATATATTTACTATGTATTTAATAACTTAATAATGTATTAGTGATAATATATACTAACTATAGATTTACATGTAAATATATTATCCTACGGGTGAGTCTTAATATATTATTAGTTATCTATAGAGATTATTATTATATTATATAGTTTATCTCTATTGATATTACATCATTATTACCATATATAGATTATACCAATATATTTAATAAATAGTAAATATGTATTATATCACTACATGTATATAAGATTATTATTTTTATCTTATCTATATATATAGATCTAACCACTATTATTAACTATATATCATATTTACATTATATTATATATTTATCTATAGAGGGTGTAGTAATATAACATATACCATTAATATTGATATCGATGATAGATTTATAACCCATTAATATATTATAATATATAGATTTAATACATATTTATCTCTACAGATATATATAATTACACTTATAAATCTATTTATTGTATATCCTTAATTATATTTATATAATATTAATCTTAATATCCATGGTTAACGTTAATGTAAATATATCATTATCCCATATTTAAGTTATTACTATTTAATTAAATACAGATAACCATGATTAGTGATAGTGTAATAGCTCTTATATGTTAACTTATGGTATAGCGGTATTTGATATAATACGTATTCCTATATTAACACTATAGATTTAAACATGAATAAATATATCAATTAATATTATTTTAGGTTATCGTTTATATACCCATAATTATACCCATAATATAACATATATTACTAAGATATAATATCTAGTAAAGGGGATATATTAATAATAATAATAAATTAGGGAATTGAAATACGTAATAAAATTAAATTAATAAATTTATATTAATAATTAAAGATAATATAATATTATATAATATTAATGATAGTATTAATTATTTATGAAATATAAGGTTATATAATTATGGTAGTAATGATTGTACAAGTAATAACTTAGGCATAATAATAAACTTATATATGAATATTAACAATGGTTATAAAGGAATAATATATATAATCAAAGAAATATATTATAGGTTATATATTAAGATATATACATAATAATAATAGTACATTAATATATGTAGTAGTATATTTACATATTATTAGAAATTTATATTATAAAACATATTATTATAATATATTAATATGATATTCTGGAATGATAATGTTATATCAATTAATAATAATTGGTTTCATAGGTTATATATTAGGTTGGGGTCAATTATCATATTGGAGGTATAACAGTAATTATAAACTTAATATCTAGGCATACCATATTTAATATTATTAATATCTAGGTAATTATTATATAACAATTGTAACTATTAAAAGATTATATATAGTACATTTCATATTACCTATAATTTTAATATATGTAGAAATAATACATGTATATTATATTCATTATTTAATAAATAATAATATAGTAGAATATAATGTTAATAATAAAATAATATTCAATAATTATATATTAGTAAAAGATAATAATAGGTATAATATTTATATTAAATATTTTTATATTAGAATTAAATAACAATATATTTATAATAGCTGATAATGATAATTTAATAGAAATAAATATATTAGTAACACCAATACATATAATACCAGAATGATATTATTTATACTGATATAGTATATTAAAATTATTACCAAATAAATATAGTGGTTTATATATTGTAGTAAATAGTATATCTATAATAAATATATTATCTGAATACAAAATAGTAATAAGTGAATATAAATAACTATAAAAATATAATATGATATAATCAAATAATACAATATATAAGTATGATATATATAGGTATACAATTACCAATAATTGAATATATAAATTATGGTCGTTATATTATAATATTTAATATATTATTATTAATTATGTATTTATATCCTAATATTCAATATTAATATTTATTACTAATATAATAGGGATACGTTTATACGATAACCTACAATAATAATATTATCAATACGATCCCTATTAAATACATATAATATTAAATTAGGTGATCGTTTATAATGATGATATATTAAATTAAATATCCTTTAGGTTAATGGTTAACGTTAATATATATGTTAGCATTAGGTATGGATTTCCTTATATTTATATCTATTTTATATTATTGACCGTTATAATATACATATGGAATATAATAAGATATCTCTATAAAAGGGATAAATATACCAATAATTAGTATAGATAATATATTAAATAACTAGGGGTCTTAATGTTGTTTATATATACTTATATTACATATATTTTATTAATTTACTATATTTTATATTATAATGACAATTAGGATATTATACTATTATTATTTTTATCAATAGTTATACTACCTTTATAAGTATTAATATCTATATTATCGAGTATATTATACGATATCCCATTAGACCATATTTATATATATAAAAATATGAATAGGATATCGATATCTATATCAATATTAGGTTTATATTATCTTATTATTATAGTATATTATATTACTTATTATTATAATTTATCATTAATATATACTGTTTTAACCATACAGTCACATCCTATATTATATTTATATATCATATACATATATTAGGTTAACAGATAACCATGAAATAATATCATTATCAGTATTATTATATATGGTATTCGTATATAAAGGTATAGCGTATATTAAATATAATGATGTATTGATATAATTAATATTATAATGGGATATGGCTAAAGGTAAATATATTATAATAGATGTTTTGGACAATAAAATATAATTATAAGATATAGATAAGCTGACATGGAGGTACTAATAATTTATATTCTTAAGAGCAGATATATAATATTTAACCTATTATCCCCTGTTTATATATTATTAAAATTATAGGATATATTAACATTATAATCTATTATATAACCATGGGTTAACGTTATCTGTTATTATAAATAGAGGTAATTAATATATAAATTATAGACTTATAAATATTGATAAAGGTATATTATGATATGATATTATTACTATATTTAATAACCATTAAAGAGATAAATAACCATATATTTATATAGACAGATAACCATTAATATATATCATTTATACCATTATACGATATAGATATTTATAATAAAGGGGATATTGGTAAATGAAAGTAGAAATCATAAATATTCAATAATAAGATATAGATGGTGATAATATAGATTATAATAACATGTATAAATATAACTAGGGTATACGGGTATACATAATATAGATATCTATAGTTAATATTACCTTATAAATGGTAAGCGTGTATTAATATACACTAAAGATAACGATATCAAGGTTATTAGTATATCATTATTAATAAATATATCATAAGTTATCATATAACAGGTACCATATTAACCTCATAATATAATTAATTATATATTATAAATAGTATATAACATGTTAATATTAGTAATACACTCCATAGATTATCCTTTATTAGATATAATTAATAACATAATATCACTCTTATCTAATACCACCATATTTTATATTATATTATTTAGTTAAGGGGATATATTATTTAGTTATTATAATCTAATATAACACAATATATATCTATTTAATGTATAAATATACTAATATAATGATAATGACTAATATAATTAATAATATATCCCCTCTATATTAATAACTAACGTTAACGGATACGATACCCTATAGATGAGATATTACTATAAATAATTAAATATTAATAATATTATATATATCCCCTTATATATTTATCTCTATATCTATCTGGGTATATCCATATATAATATCATATTATTAACATAATATCTTAATAATATATAAGGCAATGGCGATATAAATTAACATGTGAATCTATGGTAAATATAATAATATATACTATTTATAATAATTATAATACACACAAAGAGATAAAACCTCATAATTATCATTATATCGGTATAGCACATTATAGTAATTATTAAATATAATATATAAGGTAGACGTGTATATAAATAAGATAAGGATAACGATATAATATTTATTACCAATATCAATATAATAGAATATCCCATACAATATAATATAATATAGATAAAAGGGATAACATAATATGGGTATATAATAACAATAGATATTATAATTTATTTAATACCGATATCCTTAATATTATAAAATATATATTGATTTAACACCATCTTATTATTTTTATACGTATATCCACGATAACCATTAATAATACAATAATATTATAATATATACAGATATAGATAACAATAAATAATATCCATAAAGGGATAACGGTATAAATATATATAATATATCGTATTAATGGTATAATTTAATATATAATATTGTATAATATGGAGATAAATTACTAATAAATATACTAAGATATCTATATATACCTCCCTGTATTAGTGATATTAATATATAACTAGAGATATAAGATAATATAATATCCTATTAACCATATTTAATATAAACTGTATTGATTTTATATAATTATGTTGGTATAGCGGTATCCATGCCCTTCATCCTTATGATGATATATCACTAATATTTAATGGGGGCATGGTATATATTATATATATATATGGATAATGGATATAATTATAAATATTATTAAAACTAGTATATATCATATGGCAATTACTATATATAATTATCTTATTATAATATAATATTAATGGTATAAATACTAATAGGTACTCGTGATATTATTAATGGATATATATTTGGGGTTAACGGTATATCAATAAAAGGTAATAGGATATCGATCATATATTAGGATATCTATTATTATGACATGGTAAGTTAACGTTAACTTAGCACCTCATCTAGCTATTATATTATTAATTATGAGGTGCCCTATATAATATCTTAACCATGTTAATATGATATGGATATCTGTAAATATATATATGGATATGTATTAATAATATGATATTAAAATAGTTAATAGGTACTCGTGGTTAGATATCTATAGAGGGTATATTATTTTTATTATGATAAGATATATTAATAGTAGATATATAACTATACGATATACCTATTTAATGATAATATTAATACACTAGCACTAGCACTAGGGTTAACGTTGTTAAATTATACCATTTATCAATATGGATATCTGGATATCGGTTTATAACATATTTTAAATATAATATATCTATAGATAGTTATTATTAATAGGTATTCGTACTAATATTAGATATATATATGTATAGGTTATCGTTATTATTATAAGGTTATTTATATATTATTTATATTATTATACACTCATTATTAATATATCAATATAATATTGTATTGTATTGTATGGGTTAACCGTTAACTAATAATCCCTTTATTGATATTAACATATGATAACTTATAAATATATATTAGGTAATCGTGAATAGGTAATCGTGATGATAAATCCTTAATATTGTTATATCATGATATTATAATATGGGGGCATAAATAATATTATATGTTAACATGAGATATAAACATGTTATATATTATATAACGATATCATATCTTGATATTCCTTTATTTAATTATACGTTATCATAGATTATATATTATCATACGATTACGTACCCTATTATATCAATTATATATATTTCACTATTATTAATTATCTATATTATAGTTTGTATTGATATATAATTGTCTAATATAAGATTAATATTTACTATAACTTGTATTATATGATCTATTATATCGTGTTATCTATTATATTATATCACTATATATTATTTTATATTATTATTTATTATCTATTAATAATTATTATTATATCATTAAAAGGTAATATTTATATATTATTATAGTCTCATGGAGATAAAATACTGTATGTTATAATTTAATATTATTTATCTTATTATATTATACGTTAACCCTAATACCATGATAACCTATTATAATTATATCGATAACATATTATATTCTATATTATGGATACGATATTATACAATATATCAAATTAATGTTATTTATATTTATAACCATACCAATTATTATTAAATATTATTAATATTATAGATAACTATATATTAGTGGGGCTATTCTATGGAGATAAACTAACATTAACATGTTATATAAATATATTATAAATATGGATATCAGTTGATATTATCTCCTATGACCTGGGATTATTAGTTAAATATATATGATCAAATACAGGTGTTTATTAGGTCATCGTATATTATATATATGGTTAAGGATCAAATACTAATATATATATATTTATATGTTATACCTTATCCCTTATCCCTTATTATCATAATCCCTTTATTAGGGTATATATTATTATAGATTAACATGTTATAATTAAATATTTTATATCTTATTATATTTTATATCTTATCTAGTATTATAACGATTACCTATATATCTATCAGTTAGTAATCTATCATATAATATATATATTTAATTAATAATATAATAATAATAATGAGATAAAAATAATAAATTAGTAATATAATAATATCATATCCCATATATAAATATATTAAATTAATATGATATAGTAATAATAATACCCCTTATTCTATTAATATCACGATATACCATGTATATTTAAGTTATAATATATCCTTTATGGGTATTAATCACTAATAACATGTTATACGATAAACGTTAACCCTAAATATCTTATTAATATAAAGTGATATTACTATTAATAATATAAATAAACTAATGGTTATAATAATATAATAGTATATATCGTTATCCCTCATTAATCTATTTATATCAATGATTATATATTTAGTGATCTTATAATACTAGGTAATAATAAATATATTATTAACGATAGATATTAACGTAATTATAGATATTACTATAAATAGGGGATTATTATACAATATGGTTATCGTTAATATAATTATTAATAATATCAATATAAACTAGTTATTATAATCTATAGATTTATTAATATATCTACTAATACTATTAAATATAACATGTTAATATAATGATATAAGGGCATGCGATAACCGATAACTATCAATAATAATTATATATAATATGGGATATCGTTTTATCTATATATGTGCATGCCCTAATCTATTAATATGTATTTAATATAGATAAAGATATAACAATATCATATGTATTTGATATCTATACCATGTAATAATATATATTAGGGTACGTTATCTAGTTAATAGGATATCAAATACTAATATATATTATAATAATATATAAATGACTATATAATAAATTACTATAATTATGATATCTTAATATAGATATTACTACATCTTAGTGTTTATTATAATATGGTATCAATATGGGTTATCGTTATGATATAGATATAATTAGTATATGTTATATTAACATTATTAGTTATTAAATAGTGGTATTTGATCACAATATTATTAGTATTATTAGTATATTAAATATCTAGTTAGTGATCAAATATAGGTTTTATCAATATAACCATATAATTCTAATAGATAATATATAAATATAAAGATATAATCCAACGTTAAACGTTATTAATAGATATCGTGTGTATATAATATGAATAAATAAGTATATAAATCTAAATATAATATCTTTATTAATATAAATCTATATTATCATATAAGAATAACTATATCATTACATATATATATAAATATCCTTAATAATACCTAATTATACCATTAATATTATTAACCTTAGTGATATTACTAGTTGGATATTTAATAATATTATACGTATATCCTATAACTAGATATCTATATGGGTATGAGGTTATATGATATATGATGATAACGTTTACCCATATAAACAAATGATATGTGGTTGGGAATAGATAAAATTAATATATAGATTTATAGGTAATTCCACGTAATAATATAATACTACCTGTAATTTATAACGATATCGGTTATTATTAATATTAATTTATTATAAATTATTTAATTAAGTCTATATAATATTAACACACTGCTAGATAATTCATTATAAATAATATGGTGATCTGTAATTATTAACCATAGATTAAGTAATAAAATACCATAATATACACCATATATTATATTATTAATAGCTGGTATTACTATATATTCATAGATAAATATATTATAACCTCAACATGGTATTAACATAAATATTAATATAGATATCTATTTATAATCAATATAAGGATATATTAGGTTAACAACTCTTAAGTCTACACAATATATATTATTTAGTTATTTATTTTATGGTATCCTATCATTATATCTAATCTATAAATATTATATTATAAATGGTAAGCGTATAGCCAATGCCAATATAAATATAATATAATAATAAGGGATATCGCATTGGCATAAGATAGATTTATATATATGTAATTGCCATATTTAACTAATAATATATAATGATATTTACATGTTATGATATAATAATAAAATAAGATAAATAGTGATTATTACCTGTAAAGGGGGCATACACTATATAATCTGATATCAATGATAATGAATAGATATAATTATAATAGATTATTACATATTAATATCGTTATCGTTTATAAATATTACCCAGTATTTGTTTATATTCTATTATTTTTATTTATATGATTCATATATTTAGTGTTTTTATTATAAATTGTATCATAATTTATTCTATTATCAGTATATAATCATTTACCATACATAATATAATATGTAATATATGAATATTAATGAATGATTATAAGTTAACATATATCCTTATTAACTATTTAATCTATATACCATTATTAATATTAGTTATTAGTGTATTTAATTGTATATTGTTTATAGATATCTATTTATAATAGGTTTACATTATTTATATATTATATTATTATGAATATTATATATTATATATTATCAATTATTTATTGATATACTAATATTAAGGATTATTTATAAGTATTTATATTTAATATTATATGATAATTTAAAAATGATATAATACGTTATCCCTAATAAACAATAGATAATATCCTAGTTATTAGTATAGATAAAATAAACTATATATTGTATTTAACTATTAATACGTTATTTTATAGGTTATCGTATATGTTATAATAATATATAAGGGAGATAAAACATTAGTAATTGGTTATATTTATATTATATTAGTTAGGTTAACGTTATATTTATTTATTAATAACCAATAATACTAATCTATCAATGGATATCTGTATTAATAATAATATATATGATATAAATAATAATAACAGATATCGTTATCCCATATTAAGGTTATATAACGTTATATAAATAGATATCGATATGGCCATTGATAAGGCTATCGTTAAGGGTAATATAACCATATCCACAAATAACGTTAACGTTAACCCATATCCCTATATATATTAATATCAGATATAATAAAGGATAAATATATAAGGATAAACGGATAAACGGTAACTGATTACCAATAATAGTTGATAAAATAATAATATGAAAATATAAATAATACATTAACCTCTACCATAAAATATCAATAGATTATAATATTAAACATGGCCAGGCCAGTATAAAGTTAACATATAATAATAGGATATATTTAATATAAGATCATATCTATTAATATAATATCTAATTAAATACACATTTTATCTATACAATCATTAGATTGTTTTATCGTATTGAGTATAATGTATATATTTAGTAATGGTTTATCGTATTAGTATTTATATATCTAGTATTAGTGGTTTATCTAATAACGATAATCCTTATAATTTATAGTATATTATTTTTATATGCCCTTGTATTATTATAAGGTATTATATTATTATATTATCTATTAGGTACTCGTATTAGTATATTAAATAGTGTATATATTTATATTATATCCATTAGGATAGGCCATATTAAGATAAATATTATAAAGGGATATAACCATAAGATATTGATGTGATATTATTATCTATATCGTATATTATATCTTAATACTAGTTATTTATATATATACCCTATTTATATTTATATTAATTACATGTATATGATATCATGATTTTATTACCTTTTATTATAATTTTATATATATTTAAATATATCCATATAGAGGGTATAACTAGATATAATATAATAATTACTAGTGATAACGATATAGGGTTTTATTGTATTTAATCATTAATATAATATATTTTATATACTAAATAACGTTAACCTTAATAATGATATGATTAAATACATTATATATTATCCATTACCAATATTATATTTAATTATTAATATTATATTATTCATATCTATATTATTATATTATATATTAAAGGGATAATTAAATACATATTTATATAAATATAATGCCTTATTGATATTAATTATTAAATGGCTATTAAAGATATAATATCCTAATAGTAAGATATATAGTATTAATATTATCATGTTTATATAATATCCTAATATACAGTAATATATAATATGGTAATATAACCTTTATAATACGCTAACCATTAATAATATAATACGTTATCCTGTTATATTAATATTAATATGATATGGTATTTAATATATTTACTATTATAATTATAATAAGGATAAAACCATTAAATAATAATTTATATCAAATATGTTATAATAATATATCATAATATAATAGTTAATCTCCATAGATAGATATCATATTACATTATTAACATATATTAATACTGGTTATAGGTAATAAATAATAACATATTAAATATATTATAACCTGTATATCTCTATAGATATTATTATGGTAATATTACTACATATGGGTATTAATTATACATTACTATTATATATTCTATTTATTTATTATATATCTATATGATTATATACCACCATATACCATAGGTAATCGTAATTATAGGATAACTAGGGATAAGATATATAAATATAGAGTAGTTAGTTTATAACGATACCCTTAATATATATGATTATATGTAGTAATAATATGTTTATATAATATTGTATATCATATCGATATAGATAAAAATATAAATATGTAATTATATAATATATTGTATTCATGGTTATAATACGTTTATTTAATACAGATTACCATATCATAATTTATATATCGATATACGTATATTATTGTCTAAATATTAATAATATCATATGTTGGTATAGGTTAACGTGATAATGATATATAATTAGTAATTGATCCATCATATTTATTGGTATATATTATATTATATCTTGTATTGGATCAATTACAGGGTATATATTTATATGTTATTATAATATATATTAGGGATATCGTATTTATATATTATATATTATATAGGAATTTGATCACTAAGTTATATATCCATATTTATATACGTATTCCTTATTATTATATTTATATTGTGATGAAATACAATAGTTTATCTCCATAGATATCAATCATTAGATTGTAATAATATATATATATTAAGATAAATAGTGTAATATGATAAAATAATATATATTGTTATTGATTAACAAGGGTTTTATCTCTATGGATTTACTTATAAATATATAATATCTTAACACGATAAAACATGTATTTGTAATATCACTATAAATATATTATATTTAACTATATTATCTTAATTACATAATAGTGATATTACTTAATTATAATATATTATCCCACCGTTAACCCATGGGTGATAAAGGATATAATCTCAATTGAATATTAATATAAAATATGTTATATGAAAGGAAATATATAATATCAATAATTAATAATTTAATATAATATCTTGTCTATGGGTTAACGTATAAATAAATAAATACAGATAATTATATTGATATTTTATATTATATATCGTTATAGATAAATAGATAAACTTATTAATATATCATTGTATGGTTATTGGGTAATCGTAATCATTATTATATATATTAAAGGGTGTATAACATGTTTATAATTATAACAAATATCACTAAATATCGTTAGTTAAGATTAATAGGTTATCGTATATGGTTAAATCAATATAGATATAAAATATTTTTATTATCACCTATATCAATAACATATTTAATAAGGTATTAATAGATCATATTATAAGATAAGAAGTATCTATCTCTATATATCTGTATATTACTAATAATAATAATAAAGGATATTATATATTTAATAATAATATTAATGTAATTACACCATTTTATCTCCTTTATTATATAATATATAGATTATCATATATGGTTAACTGTTAATTATACTCCATATTATTCCTATTAAATATCGTTATTATACATATTATAGTAGATTTATATGTTAACAAATACACATTAGATTTATATAAATATCTATTATATGCCCTGCTAATTATATTATGCCGTGAACCATTTATTATTATATTAAACACGGCATACAGGGCATTATAATTATATAGATATCTATTAATAAAATAAGAATATATAATTTAATAATATAGGATAATAAATATAGGTTAATATAACGCTATAAATAATAGATATAATGTGATATAATATATTAGGATTATCGTTAACCGTTAACCGCTATCAGGTAAATATATAGATCTATGTTTAAGTCGTAATATGGTAATTGCTGGTATATTAGTAATTGTAATATGGGATATTTTTTAATTAGGATATATTGGGTTAGCGTATGTAATATATTATTATATCTAGATATACCTGTAATATCTTTATTATCTAATGAGATAAATATACAGTAATTATAAATATGATATTATATCAATAAAATAAATAGGTAATCGTAACAATAATATCTATTAAGATAAATATATATTTAGTTATTAATATAAATAATACCATATATAATATACACTTATAAATATATATGATTAACATAAATACCATAGAATTAATATATTAACTATCTTGTGTAAATACATTATTAACTATATAAATATATATACATTAGATTAAATAACATAATATATTTATTTCTATCTTGGGATATTATTTTTATACACTATTACTAATATTAATATGGTAAGATTTATATATTATTATTGTTTATTATATATTTAACTAGATATTGTTTATATGATCAAATACATGTTATATTTATCTCTATAGGTTAATAAGGTCTTTTATCTAGTTAGTAATACCTGTAATATTATATTTATAGTAAACTAATAAGATAAATAACTAGATAATATCATATTATAGATAATAATAATATCACTTAAATAAATATATTATAATGTTAGCTCAGCTATAGCTATTGTTTAATATAATAATTAGAGATATAGTAGTTTATCAGTAAAGGGGCCATATAGATTTATAATGATATATTAAATTATATACTAATATTTATATTATTAATTATATCTAGTTATATTTTATTGGTATTGGGATATTGATATATTTATATATAATATTATTACTAGTTAATAACGATAACCCATAGATTAATAAACTATATTAAAATAAATAGATATTATTAAATAAGATGGATAGATATATAATAGATTAAATTATGATGTGTTTAATACTAATCATATAAAATATATAGAGAATATTAATAATCATAGAAATTATTATACATGTTATATACCAATATTATCTATATCTTAAATATGATCTATTCCAATTATAAATATATATTTTATACTAAATATCATTAATATTAATACGCCTGATAAATACCTTATTGTAAATATTTATAGATAACTATATTACTTAATTATTTATATACGATTTATTATATTAATATAACGCTGGTTATTGTCTTATTTATACTTATAATTATCCATATACTATAAATGGTGATGTAAACGTTAACATATTATATTGTATATCATGAGATTAAATAGTAATTATACCTAATATAATGACTAGATATACTAATATAAATACAATATCTATAGATTTAATATAAATATAAATTACACCAGATAGATATAAATATTAATAGATATAGATTATATTATTACAATAAAGGATATTAGATATTACTATATATATATTTACTTATAAATAACTTATTATAATTACATGGTTAACTGTATAGATAATATATTAAGGATATAGATATAAGATATAAATAGATTTATAAGTGATATTTGATCCCTTTAATCATATAATATAATATAGTATATAAACTAATAACTAAGGGATCAAATAAGATGTTTTATCTCCATTATTGATATCTATCTATTTATATATATATCATTAGATATTATTACACCAGATATAACATAATATTAGTTGGTATTATAGTTATCTATGGAGATAAACCTATTATTATCATAATAGTAATGTATTTTATCATATACTATATTATTAGTTAAATATGATATTATTAGTTAAATACTATATTATAATTATATATGGGGATACAATAGATAAAACCTGTATTAATATCATATAATATAGTTATTATTTATTCCTATTATATTCCTATTATATTAACTAGTATTATTAATATTACTAATTAGTGTATGTTAACTTAATTATATGATTAAATAATAAGATAAATAACATATTAAGATAAATCTATGGAGATCCACTCATATTATTATATAATATTCGTTAAAATATGTATTAATATATTTATATTGATAACCAGTATTTGATCATATATTATATTAGGTAATCGTTTATATTATATTAGTTTATATTATCTGGTATCTATAGTATATATTGATATATGATATAGTAATATGGGTTATCGTATATTAGTAATAAGGATATTCTGTAATCTATACTATATGGTTAAAATTATAATATATAAATCTATATGCTAATGTATAATAAATATTAGATAAAACCACTAATTATATATCATAATTATATATAAAACCTATTACTAACGTAATATAATCATATTATAAATATATTGGTATAATCTATATATGGTAATAATGATGTAATATCAATAGAGATAAACTATATAA